CATGTAAATGACTATTCATCTATTGTATTTTCATGTAAATTAGGGGCAAGAAAGTTCTATGGAAAAACGGTGGTTTGGTTCGCTCTTGTTTAGCGGGGAGTTAGAATATGGGCGTAGGCTAAATAAATCAATGGCCGGTTTTGGTCCTTTTGAAAATATTGAAAATACCGGTGTAAGTGAAGATCCAATTATAGATGATATGTATAAAGACGTGTCTAATTGTAGTGACAAGTCTAATTACAGTAATGTTGATCATTTAGTCGGGGGCGGATCCAGTCGGAATTTAATATCGGATGAGACTTTTTTCGTTATGGATACTAATAAGGACGGTTATTCCATATATTTTGATATTGAAAATAAAAATTTTGAGATTGACACCGACCATTCTTTTCTAAGTGAGCTAAAAAGTTCGTTTTATAGTTATCAGACTTCGAGTTATATGAATAATGCAACTAAAAGTGACGATAATCGCGACGACCGTTACGTATATGATTCTAATTATAGTTGGACTAATCACATTACTAGTTGCATTGACAGTTATCTTCGATCTCAAATTTGTATTGATAGTTATATTTTAAGCAATAGTGACAATTACAGCGATAGTTACATTTATAGTTACATTTGTGGCGAAAGCAGAAATAGTAGTAAAAGCGGGAGTTCCAGTATCAAAACTAGTAAGGATGGTACTGATTTAACTATAAAATCTAATAATTTAAATGTAACTCAAAAATATAGGCATTTGTGGATTCAATGTGAAAATTGTTATGGATTAAATTATAAGAAATTTTTAAAATCCAAAATGAATATTTGTGAACAGTGTGGATGTCATTTGAAAATGAGTAGTTTCGATAGAATCGAACTTTCGATTGATCCGGGTACTTGGGATCCTATGAATGAAGACATGGTCTCTCTGGATCCCATTGAATTTCATTCGGAAGAGGAACCTTATAAAGATCGTATTGATTCTTATCAAAAAAATACGGGATTAACTGAGGCTGTTCAAACAGGCACAGGTCAATTAAATGGCATTCCCGTAGCAATTGGTGTTATGGATTTTCAGTTTATGGGGGGTAGTATGGGATCTGTAGTAGGTGAAAAAATCACACGTTTAGCTGAGTATGCTACCAATAAACTTTTACCTCTTATTCTAGTGTGTGCTTCCGGAGGAGCCCGCATGCAAGAAGGAAGTTTGAGCTTAATGCAAATGGCTAAAATATCTTCCGCTTTATATGATTATCAATCAAATAAAAAGTTATTTTATGTCGCAGTCCTTACATCCCCTACCACAGGCGGGGTGACGGCTAGTTTTGGTATGTTGGGAGATATCATTATTGCTGAACCCAACGCTTACATTGCATTTGCAGGTAAAAGAGTAATTGAACAAACATTGAATAAGACAGTACCCGAGGATTCACAAGTGGCTGAATATTTATTCCATAAGGGCTTATTCGATCCAATCGTACCACGTAATCCTTTAAAGGACGTTCTGAGTGAATTATTTCGACTACACGCTTTCTTTCCTTTGGATCAAACTTCGATTAAATAGAGCTGTAAAGTACAGTCTTAATTTTAAATTTTTTTTTTTTTTAATTTACTAAACTAAAAAGGAATGAATTAAAGGAATAAATTTTTTGAAATGAAAATTCTTAACTTATAAGACAAGAGCGCGAAAATAACCAATAATATTAATAATCAAAGGGTGGATTATCATACATATATTTCGTGTAGAAACGTGTAGAAAGGTGAATAAAACAAGTCCGTTTATTTACATATTTTTTAGTTACATATGTTTTATTGAATTTTTTTAATAAGTATTTATTAAAAAAATTCAATAAAACATATACTTATATATTCCTTATTTCGGTATATACTCACTTAGGTATACTTAATTCTAATTTATAATATTAGTATAATATATAATATATAAATGGAATTATTATATATGAATTTTAAAATATCTTTTTAACAAACAATATTTAACAATATTAAGGTTAAACTAAAAATATTAATATAAAACAATTAATATAAAACAATAAATAAAAATAACAGGTACAAATATTAAATCGAGGTACCCACTCAATGATAACTCTCAACAACTTTCCCTCCATTTTTGTGCCCTTAGTGGGCTTAGTATTTCCGGCAATTGCAATGGTTTCTTTATCTCTTTATGTTCAAAAAAACAAGATTTTTTAGATACTATAAGGTATAACTCTTATCTTTTTTTTTTTTCAAAGCTCACTTTGATCATAACACTCCTATCTATTTAGTAGAATAGGTATAACATGTGACTTCTTTCGAGCATAAGCTCTTATGTATGCGTAAACATGATATAGCGGTAAATTAAATGGATTATAACAATTTTCAAGCGGATCCGTAGCGAGAAGAATTTAGGAAATGTAAAGTCAATATAGCTATATGTGGATATCTACAGGAAATCGTATCAAAGAAATGTTATTGTTTTAGTTTGGATCTAAGCAATTCGATGAATTTTTCTAAAATAAAAGGTTCCCATTATAGTAATGCTGGTTGATGAGAGTTACTTCGGAAACAAAAAAAGTAAAATAAAATTTATTTTTGTTATTCTTCCAATTCTAATAAAAGGCAACTAGGTCTAGTGATAGTATGAGTTGGCGATCAGAACGTATATGGATAGAACTTATAGCGGGATCTCGAAAAATAAGTAATTTCGGTTGGGCCCTCATTCTTTTTTTAGGTTCATTAGGATTTGTATTGGTTGGAACCTCCAGTTATTTTGGTAAAAATTTTATATCTTTACTTCCTTCTCAGCAAATAAATTTTTTTCCGCAGGGGATCGTGATGTCTTTCTATGGGATCGCGGGTCTCTTTATTAGCTCTTACTTGTGGTGCACAATTTTGTGGAATGTAGGTAGTGGTTATGATCGATTCGATATAAAAGAAGGCATGGTGTGTATTTTTCGTTGGGGATTTCCTGGAAAAAACCGTCGCATATTCCTGCGATTCCTTATGAAAGATATTCAGTCCATCAGAATAGAAAATAAAGAGGGTCTTTTTGCTCGTCGGGTCCTTTATATGGAAATTAGAGGTCAAGGGGCCGTTCCTTTGACGCGTACTGATGAGAATTTGACTCCACAAGAAATTGAGCAAAAAGCTGCTGAATTAGCCTATTTCTTGCGTGTACCAATTGAAGTATTTTGAAAAAAGTAACTGAAAACGGAACCCTTTCCAAAAGGGAAAAAACTCAAGAACCCTCTTTTTTTTCTATACCATAACTTAATGTAACGGAAGTTTGTTCTCAATGCCTAGTCGAGTCAAAGTAAACGTATACGAAGGAACCCTAAAACGAAAATTTTTGTGTCTCTCATTTTTTTTTTTGAAATATTTGATGTTTTATTTAATAGAACGGTAGTTCTTTCATCTCCAAATCTAACTAATATTCATTTTTAATTTGAAGTGGGTTCTTTTTTATTCTATTTCTGGATTCTTTTTAGATTCAAGGACTAACCCAACCACTCTACTACACCGCAAATAAAAACTTCGAAATAGATGAATGGGCTCGATGACTTGGGATATAACTTATGCTTGATAGAAATATTAGTATCATATAAAGTCAACGCATCAGGTGAGTTCATTAAAACTTCCAAAATTCACAGACGAAAAAATGGCAAAAAAGAAAGTATTAATTTCCCTTCTATATCTTGCATTTTTAGTATTTTTGCCTTGGTGGATCTCCCTCTCATTTAAAAAAAGTCTGGAATCTTGGATTACTAATTGGTGGGATATTAGGCAATCCGAAATTTTTTTGAATGATATTCAAGAAAAGGGTATTATAAAAAAATTCATAGACTTAGAGGAACTCCTTCGTTTGGAGGAAATGATAAAGGAATACCCAGAAACACATTTACAAAAGCTTCGCGTCGAAATCTACAAAGAAACGACCCAATTGATCAAGATGCACAATGAGGATCGTATACATACAATTTTACACTTCTCGACAAATATAATCTGTTTCGTTATTCTAAGTGGTTATTCTATTCTAGGTAATGAAGAACTTGTTATTCTTAATTCTTGGGTTCAAGAATTCCTATATAACTTAAGCGACACAATAAAAGCTTTTTCTATTCTTTTATTAACTGATTTATGTATAGGATTCCATTCGCCCCACGGTTGGGAATTAATGATTGGCTCTGTCTACAAAGATTTTGGATTTTCTCATAATGATCAAATTATATCCGGTCTTGTTTCTACCTTTCCAGTCATTTTAGATACAATTTTTAAATATTGGATCTTTCGTTATTTAAATCGTGTATCTCCTTCACTTGTGGTGATTTATCATTCAATGAATGACTGAAAATTATCGAACCGCCCAAGTATAATATTTGTTAATTTGTACATAAGCAAAACACTTAAAATTGTACCTATTCTTTCTACCCAGTAAAGGGGTTTCTCCAATATTTCAGAAAAATTATTTCAGTAACTATCAAAATTATAGATAGGGAACTCGACTAGCGACCTACCTAATTTTATTGTAGAAAATTTCGGGATCAATGATTGGACCATGCAAACTAAAAAAACCTTTTCGTCGATAAAGAAAGAGATTACTCGATCCATTTCCCTATCGCTCATCATATATATAATAACTCAGGCACCCATTGCAAATGCCTATCCCGTTTTTGCACAGCAGGGTTATGAAAATCCACGAGAAGCAACGGGCCGTATTGTATGTGCCAATTGCCATTTAGCTAATAAACCCGTGGATATCGAAGTTCCACAAGCAGTACTTCCGGATACTGTATTTGAAGCAGTTGTTCGAATTCCCTATGATCTGCAAGTGAAACAAGTTCTTGCTAATGGTAAAAAAGGAGCTTTAAATGTTGGGGCTGTTCTTATTTTACCCGAGGGATTTGAACTAGCCCCGCCCGACCGTATTTCGCCCGAGATTAAAGAAAAGATAGGAAATCTGTCTTTTCAAAGTTACCGCCCTACTAAAAAAAATATTCTTGTGATAGGTCCTGTTCCTG